TCTTTTCGATAAGATAAAACATAAAACTCAGAAACAATATAATATATAGTCAATTTTTTAGTACTTAAACACATTTATAGATTCCATTGTTCAAAGAAAAGGATTCACAGAGAGGAGAGGTGTTTTACCTATATAATTTTTAGCATACGCTAAGGATTGTGGAGTTTATAAGAGATGTTTTATTTTTTATTAAACAGATATAGTAAGATATATCTATCTATATATAAGTCTTCCCCTTCTTTTTTTATTCCATTAAAATTAAAATTCGAAACACAAAAATTTCCTGATAATTCCCTATAGGCAATATATAAAAAAACATATATAATATATAAATAAGAAAACCTATTAGATATCTGTGTAACAATTTATGTTCTGGGGTTTACATATACCCATATATATTGTATATTGTTATAATCGAAATGGATTAATTGAAAATAAAAAATACTGAATAAACACTGATTTGTTATGTATCATTTTTTAGTTTCTTGTGTCATTAGGAAAACAAAATTTTATATTCAAATCCAAGACTCATTCATGAATTTGCAGCCAGGAGTCGGTAGTTAATGGTTCAAATTTGCCATCGACTTGTTTTTTGTGACTAAAAATCCACATTTTACTTTTCAATATAAAAGTGAGGGGAAGTTTTTAGGCATTGTGTTTGTGTGTTTTGAGATACTATACAATAAATCGAAGAAGTGGATCCAATTAAATCAAAAAGAGGAGAGGGCCCCTCTTTTCGGAAAAGAATTAATAAAAACAGGCTTCAAGATACAAGTACAAAAAAGGGGGGTTCAGTAATCCACCCTTAAGCAGTAAAATTTTCCATCTTTTTTGTATTCTTTTGGCGATATGGCCGAGTGGTAAGGCGGGGGACTGCAAATCCTTTTTCCCCAGTTCAAATCCGGGTGTCGCCTGATCAATAAAAGACTCGAAATCTCTTATTCTGTTCTGTTGATATATAACTCACCTTATTTTTCCCCGGCAGGAGAAACGGGTTGTGCATTAGGTCTGGAGGTTTTCTAAAACATTGTAGTAAATCTTTGCATCTAGGATTAAAAAGATTCTAATAGTGGAAGGGCTGGGCTATCACGACTTCCAGATCCCCTCTATTCTACTACTATACTAATGTAGTGTATACTGGCTTAGTCTTGCATTCCGTTGGATAGACAGATACAAAATATAATTAAATTAGCAGTTTAGTTATGTAAAGACCGGAAGAGCCCTTAATATACTTAAATATACTTAATAATAAGAGTAACTTACTTTATATCTATACATACTCACGAGAATTTATGGGCGTTCACATTCAATATTAGACTGACTGGAAAATAAAATTAACTTCTATAGAGATAAAAACGGGCAAAAAGAACAAGGCCTTATTATTCCTATATATATATGTTCCATCCGTAACATTCCCTTAAGGTGTCATTGCCTATTTTACTTGTGTTTAGTCTTTCCCAATTAAAAGTCGTATAGGAATTTAGTATAAGTTATTGAGATTAGTTCATCAACAGTGTTCGGTCAGAGTCCCTTTTTGACTCTGCGCAGTTGATTCGACTATTATTAATGAGCAATAATGGAATAATTCCTTCATAGAGATAGGGGACATAATTCACATGGATATAGTAAGTCTCGCTTGGGCTGCTTTAATGGTAGTCTTTACTTTTTCCCTTTCACTCGTAGTATGGGGAAGAAGTGGACTCTAGAGGTACTACGAATTGATTGAGGAATCAAACCATATCAATTGTTTTATAGATCGTTCTGCAACATGTTTTGAATATTAAAAAAAATATATTTTCATTTAGGACTTACCTTACATTGGATTCTAGTGGAGTAATGTATTCTATGAATAAAATTCTTTCAGAGATATTTCAAGGATTCCCATATTTGTATCTCGAAAGCAAAGTGATACGTATTATTGTAATTTTATTCCAACCAAATTATTCCTAAATTTTATATTTCACTGAATGGGCTCTTCCCATAATTTTAGTTTTAGGTGGATACTAAAGAAGGCCCGACCCCCTTTTTTGTTTCCCTCTTTACTTTTTACTGCTAAAAGGGGAATTTTTTAAGTGTATACACGATTTATATGAGAAAAAATTAGGCGTAGTAGTTGTATAACGAGAGAATATGCATAATAAGATCTTGCCTTGGGAGTCACATATTGCGCACTTACTAATTATTTTATTATTTTCGAAATGTAATTTTGACTTTATCAGGGTTTCAAGCATTAAAAATTTGTGAGATTCTTTTTTATTATACTTATTCCCTTTTAAAATCCGAAGAAGTGCCCATAGGACTCCTGTCAATGGATCAATCCATTTTTTATTAGGAATGCTAGAAAAAAGTATTACGGCTCTTTGCTCTTTAATAGATGCCGCTAATGCTTTTTCCTTGGTTGATTCTTTCGATAGATCACGAGACTCAGATTGCAAATAATAATAAATCTATAACTATAAATTATAACTCGAAAGTAAGACAAGACAGTTTTTTAATATTGGTCGAAAAAATATCTATCAAAAGATAGAATTGGTTATATGTAAATTCCATATATTATATTGATATTTACATATATCAAGATAATAAATAATATTGTAGATTGATTGACACGAAGTCCCTGTCTTTATTATAAAGTGCAACTTTATACACTACACTAACAATAATAGATATGTATGGTAAGAAAGAAATAAATATTTCTTTCTTACTATACTGTAGTATCGGATCTGATAGAATACTGTCGATTATAGTCCGCCCATTTCATTTAAGACGCCAAAATTCCCCTTTTTATTCAATCTTTGATAAGAACTCAGAAGTTAAGTTGCATTCAAATTAATTAATCCTTTTTATTTTGATTTTGACTTTCTGTTTTTACATAAATGATAAGCAGAAAAGCAGTAGGAACTAGAATGAACAGTGCAGTAGCAATAAATGCAAGAATATTTACTTCCATAATCTCATCTTTTTTTTACTTCACAATAACTCGGGATTTAATCCCATAGAGATGATAAATCTTTCGCCTGAAAATTAAATGAATGAATTATATCTCAATGATCTTGAATCGGATCAATATCAAGAATAACAATATCTGAGCTATCAAATAAATTCGTCGTTTCTAATTGAATAGTATAACATAGGAAGATCTTTTATCCATACTGAATCCAAAATAGTATTCCCGATCCAATAAAAATTTACTTTTGAATAAAAGATCTTTTTTAAACTTCACATTATAAATTGAGGTTACACAAACAAAACCGTAGTCAGAAGGGGTTACTTTTGAAGTTGTAAAGTATTCTATCAGGGGTTTTTTGTTAAATTCTGTTTATATTGTATAAAAAGGGGAATTACATTTTTGTATGTGCGCTTGAGAAACATAGAGTCCTCTATTCCATCGAAAAAGCGGATTCTTTTTCTATTGGAATACTGACTATCGTGCTCCCAACAATTCTACCAATCTACATATGTCTTTCTACTACCAACCAGTAGTATTTGAATTAATTTAAATTCCCCTATTTTTTGTTTGATGAGAATGGAGAAACAAAAAGGTAAAGAAAAAATAACCCCCCGAGAATGCAATTTTTATTCCTGTTCCCTTATTGACAGAAAAGGCAAAGATGATTGATGTACTTATTGAATCTGTCGGGACTGACGGGGCTCGAACCCGCAACTTCCGCCTTGACAGGGCGGTGCTCTGACCAATTGAACTACAATCCCAGGGAAATAGGAAGGGATCTAGCATAAATTTTTATTCTTTTTTATTCTTATTCCTACGTATCGGGTATTTATGAAGGACAGGGGGGTTATACCATCTCAGGGTATATTGGATAGTTGTTGGGCCGAGCTGGATTTGAACCAGCGTAGACATATTGCCAACGAATTTACAGTCCGTCCCCATTAACCGCTCGGGCATCGACCCAGACCCAAGAAGAGCCCATTCGGGGTTTTTTTATATTGTATGTAGTACCCTACCCCCAGGGGAGATCGAATCCCCGTTGCCTCCTTGAAAGAGAGATGTCCTAAACCACTAGACGATGGGGGCAGGTATATTTGCCCAACGTTGTCCGTCGTTCCTCATTGTAAGAATAGGTTCTTAAAATTGTCAATAAAGGCGACCAATATGATTATATCCAAATAATTTTTCCGTTTTTCATCATTTAAAATGAAAATTTAATACAAATTTTTGATTAATAATTAATATTTATTTTATAGCTATAATATAAAATAAAATAATTAAGGGCTATGGATTAATAAAATTAAAAACTATATAGTATATAAATAATACGGAAGGTAGGATTCTTTCAGGGAGTGGTTGGCGCGTCATAAAATAAAAAAAAAAGGGGCTCCCACTATGGAAATTAAGAAACAAAAAATAATAGAAGAGGGATCAAGAAGTTCTCGAAAAATTTTTCTATTCCTATAAGAAGTTAGTTCAGGGACAAGTATAATCTATTCATCACATTATTCGATTAAATTTCTTGAATATATATCTATGTCGAATTCATAGGTGTACATGTATCAATCAAACGAATTTCTTTTTGATGAGTACCATTTTATTCAATAAAAGAAAAGCAATTAGGATCGGTTTTGAAATAATTCATTGCTAGATAAATAAAAAATTTAATTATATTAATATTCAAGAATAAGCCACTAGCCACTATGAAGGTACTTATGTATATAAACTTAAGTATATACTATATGTACATGGGTCCATTTTATCCAGAGAGTGACTAATTCAGGAATTTAATCAAAAGGGACCTTTTAACTCAGCGGTAGAGTAACGCCATGGTAAGGCGTAAGTCATCGGTTCAAATCCGATAAGGGGCTTTACTTTTTCAGAAAACTACAGCCGTAGTATTCATATTTGAAGCAAGAATTTAGATATTTTAAATAGAACAAACAAAGTAAAAAGTAACCCGAGGTATAATAAAAAAATAGCTTATCATCCTACTAAATTATAATTTATTAGAGTATAGGAGTTTAGTGAATAGTTATAAAGTTTAACA